CCGTTCGCCCACACTCGAATCGCTTTTTCTATAAATACGAGACATATAAGTCATACAAGTAAAGAGATCTATTCATTGATAAGAAAAAGAAAAAACGTGAACGGGGTTTGGATTGATGATAAACTAGAATCCTGGGTCGCGAACAGTGATTCGATTCATGAGGAAGAAAGAAAATTCTTGGTTCAGCTATCCGCCTTAACGACAGAAAAAAGAATTCTATTGAGTCTGACTCATAGTGATCATTTCTCAAAGAATGACTCTGGTTATCAAATGATTGAACAACCGGGAGCAATTTATTTACGATACTTAGTTGACATTCATCAAAAGCATCTAATGAATTATGAGTTCAATACCTCCTGTTTAGCAGAAAGACGGATATTCCTTGCTCATTCTCAGACAATCACTTATTCACAAACTTCGTATGGGACTAATAGTTTTCATTTCCCATCTCATGGAAAACCTTTTTCGCTCCGCTTAGCCTTATCCCCCTCTAGGGGTATTTTAGTGATAGGTTCTATAGGAACTGGACGATCCTATTTGGTAAAATACCTAGCGACAAACTCCTATGTTCCTTTCATTACGGTATTTCCGAACAAGTTCCTGGATAAGAATCCTCAATTTATTGATGATATCGATATTGATAATAGTAACAATATTGATGCTAGTGACGATATCGATATGGATAATAGTGACAATATTGATGATGATATCGATCGTGACCTTGCTACAGAGCTGGAACTGCTCACTTGGATGAATGCGCTAACTATGGATAGGGAGATGAAGGCGGAAATAGCCCGATTGTTTATCACCCTTCAATTCGAATTAGCAAGAGCAATGTCTCCTTGCATAATATGGATCCCCAACATTCATGATCTGGATGTGAATGAGTCGAATTACTTATCCCTCGGGCTATTAGTGAACCATCTCTCCAGGGATTGTGAAAGATGTTCTCCTATAAATATTCTTGTTATTGCTTCGACTCATATTCCCCAAAAAGTGGATCCCGCTCTAATAGCTCCGAAAAAATTAAATACGTGCATTAAGTTACGAAGGCTTCTTATTCCACAACAACGAAAGTACTTTTTCACTCTTTCATATACTAGGGGATTTCACTTGGAAAATAAAATGTTCCATACTAACGGATTCGGGTCCATAACCATGGGGCCCAATGCACGAGATATTGTAGCACTTACCAATGAGGTCCTATCAATTAGTATTACACAGAAGAAATCAATTATAGACACTAATACAATTCGATCCGCTCTTCATAGACAAACTTGGGATTTGCAATCCCAGGTAAGATTGGTTCAGGATCATGAGATCCTTTTCTATCAGATAGGAAGGGCTGTAGCACAAAATGTACTTATAAGTAATTTAAGTAATTGCCCCATAGATCCTATATCTATCTATCTGAAGAATAAATCATGTAACGAGGGGGATTCTTATTTGTACAAATGGTACTTCGAACTTGGAACGAGCATGAAGAAATTGACGATACTTCTTTATCTTTTGAGTTGTACTGCCGGATCGGTCGCTCAAGATCTTTGGTCTTTACCCGGACCCGATGAAAAAAACGGGATCACTTCCTATGGACTCGTTGAGAATGATTCTGATCTAGTTCATGGCCTATTAGAAGTAGAAGGCGCTCTGGTGGGATCTTCACGGACAGAAAAAAATTGCAGTAAGTTTGAGAATGATCGAGTGACATTGCTTCTTCGGCCCGAACCGAGGAATCCCTTAGAGAGGATGCAAAACGGATCTTGTTCTATCCTTGATCAGAGATTTCTCTCTGAAAAATACGAATCGGAGTTTGAAGAAGGCGCCCTTGCCCCGCAACAGATAGAGGAGGATTTATTCAATCACATAGTTTGGGCTCCTACAATATGGCGCCCTTGGGGCTTTCTTTGTATCGAAAGGCCCAATGAATTGGGATTTTCCTATTGGTCCAGGTCATTTCGGGGCAAGCGGATCTTGTATGATGAAGAGGATGAGCTTGAAGAGAATGATTCGGAGTTCTTGCAGAGTGGAACCATGCAGTACAAGACACGAGATAGATCTTCCAAAGAAAAAGGCCTTTTTCGAATAAGCCAATTCATTTGGGACCCTGCAGATCCACTATTTTTTCTATTCAAAGATCGGCCCCCTGGCTCTGTGTTTTCACGTCTAGAATTATTTGCAGATGAAGAGATGTCAAAGGGGCTTCTTACTTCCCAAACTTCCCAAATTGAGCATCTATTTAGATATAAATATACACGCTGGTTTATCAACAAGACGCAAGAAAAGCACTTCGAATTTTTGATTCATCGTCAGAGATGTCTTAGAACCAATAGTTCATTATCTAATAGATCTTTCCGTTCTAATACTCTATCCGAGAGTTATCAGTATTTATCAAATCTGTTCCTATCTAACGGAACACTATTGGATCAAATGACAAAGACTTTGTTGAGAAAAAGATGGCTTTTCCCGGATGAAATGAAAATTGGATTCATGTAACAGGAGAAAGATTTCCCATTCCTTTTCCTTAGCCGCAAAGATATGTGGCCATGAAAGAGGGGATTCAGTGGAACAGAATTGACTGGGGGGTAGAGTCGTGGAAACGCTTGTTTCTTCCATATTTTGGACCTTAGCTCCGTGGAACTATATGTTACTGCTGAAACACAGAAGAATTTAAATCTTGGATCAAAACACTATGTATGGATGGTATGAACTGCCTAAACAAGAATTCTTGAACAGCAAACAACCGGTTCATATATTCACGACCAAGAAGTACTGGATTCTCTTTCGGATAGGCCCTGAAAGGAGAAGGAAGGCTGGAATGCCAAAGGCGTCTATTATTTCATTCACCCGACCCAATCCAGTTTGGGAACGTCCAGTGCCAAAGTCACTGACTGGACTATTTAATGTACTTTATCTGCTGGGTTAGGGCGGGCATTTTACCAGAGGTTTCTAATCTACCCTTGGGTGATTCCTGTTGAAGCATATACTCGGGGGGTGAGGGCGTACGATTTAAAATTTAAAAGCAGATTCCCCATTCATTAGATAGAGGAGATCACTAGGATTTCGCGACCCGCTGCCGAATTTATTCCAAGAGCTCGGATCGATCGAATCAGTATATCAATACCGATTCGATCGATCCAAGCTCTCTTATTGAATTGCTCATTCCATGAGCATTCTCAATATTATGCCTTGAAGAGGACTCGAACCTCCACGCTCTTTAGCACGAGATTTTGAGTCTCGCGTGTCTACCATTTCACCACCAAGGCATCTTGAAAGTGAATCGTATTCCATAGAGATGATATCTATCTAGTGTAATGTATGGAATATATGAAAAGGGTGGAGTATTTATATAGATCGGTCATGTCATATAGGACCCAGTTGGACATCCAATTGCTTCGATTTGAATTATCCGGAGAATGCCTTATAGATATATCAAAAAGATGGACAATCAAACCTCTTTCTCGATTCACTCAAAGAGGTGAATAGGGTTCCAAAGAGAGATATGTAAAAAGAAGGTTCGATTGCGTCTATTCCTAATCCTAAATGGAATGTAACGACGTAGGGATTAGGGATCCATATGGAAACATCTATTTAGATACGCTCGAAGGGGGCCCCTTTCTCATAATGAGAATAACCCTATTCCGACCCGGTCCGGTATGGAATGAACTTAGAATCATGGAATCGACTCGATCATCAGATTCTAAGTTCATAACCCTAGCCCATTTTGGGCGGAACAGATCTACGAATCTTTTTAGTAATAATAGGGATTTTGAACTAAGAACTAGACCCTAGAAGCTAAATAAAGGGTATCCCGAGCAATTGCAATAATCGGTTTCCTTGATATTCCTGGTATAGTAGATGCTATCACACATACAATCATACTAAATTCGATGGAATTTTTTGATGGGGATCTTCTATCATTTCGCACGTGAGGGGTTATTGCTTGGTTTAGTCATTAATAACTTGATGATTTTTAGAGAATAGTAGATAGAAACAACGCGTGTAAGGAGTCCTATAAAAACCA